AAATAATTAATCTATTCTGATCTGAGAAGTAATGAATTAACCTTACAACTAAACGAAAATAGATATTTAGAGTAAATATTCGCCCGCGAAAACATTCTTTTTTGGATTGCTACATTTTGGATTTGGGGCAATCCGATACGATACAATGAAAAAAGAAATAGAAATATATGTTTAATAGGTTTAATTATATATCCAAAATACCCAAACAGGGTATACAAAACACTAATAGGATTTAGATTCAATGTCAAAGAATACCGCGATTTCATCTATTATTCATTAAATATATATATATATCAATTCAAATTAAATATTTTGAATCCTTTTTTTTTTTTCGCGAGGAGCTGGATGAGACGAAACTCTCACGTCCGGTTCTGTAGTAGAGGTGGAATTCAGAAAGAACCATCAACTATAACCCCAAAAGAACCAGATTCCGTAAACAACATAGAGGACGAATGAAGGGAATGTCTTATCGAGGTAATCATATTAGTTTCGGTAAATATGCTCTTCAAGCGCTTGAACCCGCTTGGATCACATCTAGACAAATAGAAGCAGGGCGGCGGGCAATGACACGAAATGCACGTCGTGGTGGAAAAATATGGGTACGTATATTTCCCGACAAACCAGTTACAGTAAGACCCACAGAAACACGTATGGGTTCGGGTAAAGGCTCTCCTGAATATTGGGTAGCTGTTGTTAAACCCGGTCGAATACTTTATGAAATAGGCGGGGTCACAGAAAATATAGCCAGAAAGGGAATTTCAATAGCAGCGTCCAAAATGCCTATCAAAACTCAATTTATTATGTTGGGATAAGAATGTAGAATCAAAGAAAATAAATCCTGGGAATGAAAAATGTAAGGTTTTTTTTGACAAAAAATATTTCTTTCTTTTTCTTAGCCCTTTGCATTGAAAGAACAAATAAAAAAATGATTCAACCCCAGACACATTTGAATGTAGCAGATAACAGTGGGGCTCGAGAATTGATGTGTATTCGAATCATAGGAGCTAGTAATCGCCGATATGCTTATATCGGCGACGTTATTGTTGCTGTGATTAAAGAAGCAGTACCAAATATGCCCCTAGAAAGATCGGAAGTGGTCAGAGCTGTAATTGTACGTACCTGCAAAGAACTTAAACGTGACAACGGTATGCTAATACGATATGATGACAATGCTGCAGTTGTCATTGATCAAGAAGGAAATCCTAAAGGAACTCGTGTTTTTGGTGCGATCGCCCGGGAATTGAGGCATTTAAATTTTACTAAAATAGTTTCATTGGCGCCCGAGGTATTATAATAGTCTTAAAATATAAGATGAGACTATGATATAGTTATAGTAGAGTATTGGAAAGAAATAGATTCAAATAAATTTAGTAGATTGTGTTTCACGCATATACCTTTAATTTAATAATATAATTTTTTTCATAAACCAAAAAATAAGTAAAAAAACATGTTGATTATATCAAAATTTGGGGGCAACAAGAATTTTAGTCCATCATGAGTAGGGACACTATTGCTGACATACTAACCTCTATACGCAATGCGGGTATGGATAGAAAAAGAGTAGTTCGAATAGCATCTACTAATATCACCGAAAACATTGTTAAAATCCTTTTACGAGAAGGTTTTATCGAAAATGTGAGGAAACATCGAGAAGGCGATAAATCTTTTTTGGTTTCAACCCTGCGACATACAAGAAATAGAAAAAGGCCCTATAGAAACCTTTTAAATTTAAAACGGATAAGCCGGCCCGGTCTACGAATCTATTCTAACTATCAAAGAATTCCTAGAATTTTAGGCGGAATGGGGGTTGTAATTCTTTCTACTTCTCAAGGTATAATGACAGATCGGGAGGCTCGACTAAAAGGAATAGGCGGAGAAATTTTGTGTTATATATGGTAATCCTTCTTACATCCGGATTGGATCCGAAACTTTCTATTTGTTGTGAAAAAAAAAAGAAAATAAATGCGGAGTGTATAATCTTATTCCTCCTACATTAGTTAATAATTTAAGGGGGTTTTACCTGGAATGAAAGAAAAAAATGGATTCATGAGGGTTTAATTACCGAAGCGCTTCCCAACGGTATGTTCCGGGTTCGTTTAGATAATGAGGATCTTAGTCTAGGTTATATTTCAGGAAAGATCCGGCGTAGTTTTATACGGAAACTACCGGGAGATAGAGTCAAAATTAAAGTAAGTCATTATGATTCAACCGGAGGGCGTATCATTTATCGGTTCCCTAACAAGGATTCGGTGGTTTTTCAACTTTAACAAGAGTTTCCGCGGGAATACGATTCGAAATTCAAAATTAAGTTTAAGGAATTAAAAATATGAAAATAAGAGCTTCTGTTCGTAAAATTTGTGAAAAATGTCGACTAATTCGTAGGCGGGGGCGAATTATAGTAATTTGTTCCAACCCGAGACATAAACAAAGACAAGGATAGTGTAAAAAAGACTAAAGACCTGATGTACAAATAAAAAAGATCTGTTTTGACAAGAAATGG